ACCATTTATACCGGAACAAATGGTTATCTGGATGGATTAGAAATTGGACAAGTAAGAAAATTTCTCGTTCAGTTACGCACTTACTTAAAAACGAATAAACCTCAGTTCCAAGAAATCATATCCTCTACCAAGACATTAACCGCTGAAGCAGAAAGCTTGTTGAAAGAAGGTATTCAAGAACAACTGGAACGTTTTATACTTCATGAGAAAGTATAAAAAAGGAAATGGATCCTTCTTTTTTTTTAGTAAATTTTATTAAAGAATAAAATTTAAAATAAATTCTATAAAACATTAAGAAATTCTATAAATAGAAGTACATCTAAGTTAAGTATATATATAATATAAAGAAATATATAACTAATATCTGTTTAATATTAAATATTAAAGCATTCAGAATTTATTTATTATTCTATATTCTTTCTTATATTTTTTTCTAATAAAGAATAAAAATATATTTTTTAATATATAGATAAATGGAAATAACAGATAAATATAAATATATTTATATTGATATCGCGTCCAATAGGATTTGAACCTATACCAAAGGTTTAGAAGACCTATGTCCTATCCATTAGACAATGGACGCTTTTCGCTTTTTTATTTTCTTTTTTACTTTATAGTTGTTACAAAAAAAAGAAGGTGCGAAATCTTTTTAGCAATTGTGTATTGAATTCATTTCAATACACAATTGCTAATTGCTATTAGACTTTTCTAATACATAAAATTGTCGGGAAGGGGGCAATTTACAACTTATTAGAGCGGGTAGCGGGAATCGAACCCGCATCGTTAGCTTGGAAGGCTAAGGGTTTTAGTCGACGTCGATTGATCATTTTTATATTTTTAACGTCTCTAATTCAAAACCGAACATGAAACTTTGGTTTCATTCGGCTCCTTTATGATGTATGGAGAAATTACCAAATAAAATATGACGTGAACGGAATAAAAATAAAAATTCGATCCATAACATCTATGTTAGCTTTTTTCCGTCTGGGTGCTTTCACATAAAATTTTGCTTTTATAGATGATCCTTCTAGAAGATAGAAAGGGAGAACCCGAACAATCTTTCTAGTTACTTCGTTCTTTATTTCTATTTAAGAGAATCCTTAGGAAAAGTATTTTGTTTCCACCGAGCTAAAACAATATAATATGTCGATGTCTTTAGTAAACTAAAGTTCTCATTTAATAGCTATTTTGCTTCAATTTTTTCTATACCAAACAATTAATAGAGCTGAAGATTTAGTTACGATTAGAAAGAAACTTTTCTAGCTTTATCCATGGATCCTCTTGTTATACTTATTGAATTGTAAATAGTCATCCAATTCAAAAATTATGTTTCGGAATTTCATAATCCAAATTTACAATTGATTAGAGTCTTTGGATATAAATTACGAGAATTTATAATCTTCCTTGAATTTTTCATTGAAAGGTAAAGGACTAAATCCTTTTAAGAAATAAAGTTTTTGATCGGAAGATGAATCAAACCGAGAGACCCTTTAACTATATAAAGGGATTAAAGGAACGAATCACACTTTTACCACTAAACTATACCCGCTACAATGCAATTATTGTATATAAATTGACCTTTTGTCGAACAAAGTAAAAGTAATCGGGAGTGTAAAAAAAAAGTTGAAAAAAAAAAATTATAAAATTATAGCGTCGACGCGTAGGCTTAATAAAATTAGTAAATCGGATTCCATTTTTTTTTTCAATTTCAGATCTTTTTTTTCTAAAACTCCATTGGATGAGTCTTTTAACTTTAACAAAAAAAGGCCCGGCTGGGGACTGACCAGGCCAGGCTAAAAAAAAAAAAAATCTTTTGCTTGTGTTTGGACGAGACAAAAAAAAGAGGATTCTCTATTTTTATTATTGTGCTTTTATTTATTTATCTTTCGAGTTCGAGCCTTTTCTTTATATAATATTTATCTAAATTTTTTGTGTAAATAGAATTACTGAGAAAGTTCTATAAAAATAAAAAAAGGTTATATATTATAATATATTATATATATAATATAGTAATATATATATATTAAATAGAAAAAAAAATTTTAAATAGAAAAAAAAAAAAAATTATATATTATATATATAATATAAAGATATATAATATAAAGAATAATCTATACAAAAAAGACAAAAAAGAAAGCTTTTTAAGAATAAAGTGGAGAAGGCTTTTTTTTCAAGCCCTCTTTTTATAATGGAACCTAATTAAGTATCCCTTTTCAATTAGGAGAGATGGCTGAGTGGACTAAAGCGTTGGATTGCTAATCCAGTGTACGAGTTAATCGTACCGAGGGTTCGAATCCCTCTCTTTCCCTTTCTCCTTTTGATGATGTGTAATAGATAAAAAAAACAAATAAAATTCGAGCATTTCCACTAATTAAATAAAGCAATAAAAAACTTTGCTTTTTTATTCTTCACGTCCCGGATTACGTCCTGGATCGTTAGATAGGAATCCAAATATGAAAAGAGAAACAAAGAATATAACTACAGTGTATACAAAAAGTTTGAGAGTAAGCATTACACAATCTCCAAGATCTTACTAAAAAAAAAAAGAGAATAGATTCTCTATTTTTATACCAAATATCTTATTTTGATACCAAAAAATAAAGTGATTTATTTTTGTGAGCTCGAATCTAATTAGGTTCTTTCGTTTAGGGAAAAGAGGATAAAATTTAGGAAATAGAATGATCCAGATTTAGTATGGCTACCAAAAAAATTCAATATTTGAATTGAGAGTTCATTCGTACGTCAAGATTTTTTTGATCTTTTGAATTGTTGGAAGAAAAAGACCGCTAATTTTTAGAAGACAGTATTAAGAATTTCATCGAAAACTTACAGCTGCTTGCCAAACAAAGGCTAAGAGAAGAAAGAAAAGAGGTATTACGGGCATAACATCTACGATTGGATTCAAAAAGGCGTAGGCCTCAGGCAATTTGGCGACTAAAAAAGTGCTTGAAAAAAGGGCAGTATTAAAACAAATACAGATAAAATTAAATATATTAAGCATAACAAAAATTGGTGTTCTTGTGGATAATTTAATTTTGATTGAGTTTTTAATATATTTTTTATATAAAGAAAAAATAAAGAAATATAGTCTAAAAAGACTTTGTTGAACTTAACTCAATCAAAAAACCTTTCATTCTCTTATGAGAATTAAAGAAATAATATTTTCATATAATATCTTAATTGAATTCTATGTAATGATCAATAAAGTAAGTTTTATTTGCTATCTACACGTGTCAAAACTCTAGCACCTGTGTAATCTATATTTAATTTGGGCTTAAATTCAATTGACGAACAACCAATAGCAATATTACTCTTTTTAGTAGTCTTGAATAAAAATATAAATGGGGCGTAGCCAAGCGGTAAGGCAACGGGTTTTGGTCCCGCTATTCGGAGGTTCGAATCCTTCCGTCCCAGAGTACAGTCATTACGGAATAAATTTTCTATTGCCTTTGTACACCATCTTTCTATTTCTGTTTAAAAATAAAATATATTTTTAAGAATAAAATATTGAAATTAAAAATAAAATCAACTTTTTTTTCATCATTTCAACCGAATAAAAAAATATATATTTAAATATATATTTTTTTTTATTCAAATTTCAATTTTACATATATACAATCTAATCTGATATGGGATTCATTTGAATTCTGACTGAACCTTTTACGCGTAAATTCACTATTCCATTCATAGAGAAAGAAAAAGTATAGATTACGATATACTGACTGAACTATGACTATTCATGATTCCAGAATTGAATCAATTACACAAACTAGAGGAATGTTAATGTTATGGTAAAACTTCGTTTAAAACGATGTGGTAGAAAGCAGCGTGCGACTTGAATTGAAGGACATGATCTGCTGTGGATTTTTTGATCCGCCACTTTTTATATAGGTGCTCTTGGCTCGACATTTTGTGTTCTATATTTTTGGAATAAAAAAAAGAGTACAGGATGGAGCTCGAGGAGAATAGAAAGTTTTTATTCCTTTCGCAGGAGTAAGGATCTAGGGTTAGTGCGAATCAATAAGTTGGAACAACTTCGTAAGTATTTTTATTTTTATATTGAAAAAAAAGACCTTTCAAGCAATTTTACAATGGAAAAATAAAATTTTATTAAATTTTGTAAAATTCTTTGAATCAAAAGTCTATCATGCGTGAATCAAGCGTTTGTATGATTTTTTGATAGAAAGAAAATAAATCATAAACAAAATAAGGGGCTTGTTGCTGCCCTTTTTAATAAAACGATTCAAGATCACCGAAGTCATGTCTAAACCCAAAGATTCAAAGTAAGGATAAAGAATCCTGAAACAAGGAAATCCAGTTTTAAATTGTTTGAACAACTAGATCAGAATGAAGAATCAAAATTGATTCTAAAAAACGAGTCAACCAAAAAAGGGTTAGAGACTACTCAAAAAAAAAAAAAAGAGTACTTAAGGATTCTCTGTTGAGATATTTGAGAGTTATTTAACTTGAGTTACGAGAGTAAGAATGTTACGAATTCTTTTTATGGAAAAAACTATATTAGGGTTTCAATACTGGCTAATTGATTTAATGTTTTTTTATCTATCTAATATTTGTATTTTATACAGAGATTTAATTTATACTCGTTCAATCTTTTCTCGAGCCGTACGAGGCCAAAGCCTCTTATACGTTTCTAGGGGGGGGTTTATTCATATACATCTATCCCAATGAGCCGTTTATCGAATCGTTGCAATTGATGTTCGATCCCGAAGAGAAGGAAGAGATCTTCGGAAGGTGGGTTTTTATGATCCAATAACAAATCAAACTTATTTAAATCTTCCTGCTATTCTCGATGTCCTTAAAAAAGGCGCTCAACCAACAAGAACAGTTCACGATATTTCAAAGAAGGCAGGGATTTTTACAGAATTAAGTCTTAATAAAACGAAATTGAATTAATGAAACATAAAAAAGAGGATGTGAAAGACTCGTATATAGCTTGGTATCAAATTTTATCTACTCTTTTCTTTCCTCCTCTTTCGTTTCCATCTTTTTTTTTTTTTAGATTTATTAATTTATTATTTAGTATTCCTACTAAGGTACGAATACTAAAAAAACCTGTTAACAATTACCTTTTTTATAATAATAAATAAATTTATTAAAATAATTTTGGATCTATATAAATTATAATTTTTGTATAAATACAAAATTTTATTGTAAAAAAAAAAATAAATAAAAAAATACTGTATATAAAAAAATATATTTTTTCTTCATAAAAAATTAAAGGCCATAAAAAGGGGTCTAAAAAAGTATAAAAAGATTTGAGATTACCCTAACTGGCTTAGTTGTCCTTCATTGTATGAACTAACAAACCAAGGGTTAAGCTTTTTTTTCTTTTCGCCATATTAAAAATTCACAATCATATTGACAACAGTGTATCGACCAAATATAATTCTCTCATAGAGAAATAGATATATTTATCCCGGACGCACACATGACTGGGTTTTTCTTTTTTTTTTTTTTCTTTATTCTGGTTGTATCTACATATTTTGCAGTACTTTCTTTTTTTGTTTTTTGGGGTTGCTAACTCAACGGTAGAGTACTCGGCTTTTAAGTGCGACTAGCATCTTTTACACATTTGTATGAAGAAAAGGATTCGTACAGATCTACGGTAGAGTTTGTAAGACCACGACTGATCCTGAAAGGAATGAATGGAAAAAATAGCATGTCGTATCAAGGGAGAATTCAGATAACAATTTTTTTTGCTTTCCTGATTGGTACAAGCTTATTTTGGTGTCGAACAAAAAAAAAAAAAGAATTCCAATTTGGGTCGAGTGAATAAATATAAATGGATGGATAAAAAAACCAGGTTTCCTGATTCCAGAAAAAAAAAGAAACGAGCTTACATTCGTAATTTGAAAAATTACCCGATCTAATTAAATGTTAAAAATAGATTAGTGCCTAATACGGGTATGGGAAGGAATTTTTTTCTTGCGTGTTATTATCAATTTTTTCATTAGTCCTAATTATTTTTTTCCCTAGTCCGTTTGGGTTAGGTTGGAGATGGATGTGTAAAAGAAGCAGTATATTGATAAAAAATATATATATTTCCAAAATCAAAAGAGCGATTAGGTTAAAAAAATAAAGGATTTCTAATAATTTTGTTTTGTTATTCTATAATATAACTAACAGAAACCTATTAAAGATAGAGAATCCGGTTAGCAGTCTACCTGTTTATGAGGTATCTATTGCTTTCGTAGTCTAATACCTCATTTTGACCGTATCGCACTATGTGTCATTTCAGAACTCAATAAAATAAAGCCTTTACTTTCAGTTCAAATCGAATTTCAATCCAAATGGAGAAATTTCAGGGATATTTAGAGTTCGATGGGGCTCGGCAACAGAGTTTTCTATATCCACTTTTTTTTCGGGAGTATATTTATGTACTTGCTTATGATCATGGTTTAAATAGATTAAATATAAATAGCTCCATTTTCTTGGAAAATGCGGATTATGACAAAAAATATAGTTCACTAATTGTGAAACGCTTGATTTTGCGGATGTCTGAACAGAATCGTTTTTTTATTCCCACTAAGTATTTGAACCAAAATCCCTTTTTGGGGCATACCAATCTTTTCTATTATCAAATGATATCTGTTTTATTTGCAGTGATTGTAGAAATTCCTTTTTACCTAAGATTAGGATCCTTTTTCGAAGGAAAACAATTAAAAAAATCTTATAATTTACAATCAATTCATTCAATATTTCCCTTTTTAGAAGACAAATTCTCACATTTTAATTATGTATTAGATGTACTAATACCTTACCCCATCCATTTAGAAATCTTGGTTCAAACCCTACGTCACCGGGTAAAAGATGCCTCTTCTTTGCATTTTTTTCGGTTCTGTCTATACGAGTCTTGCAATTGGAATAATTTTTGTATTAAAAAAAAATCAATTTTGAATCCAAGATTTTTATTGTTCTTATATAATTCTCATGTATGTGAATACGAATCCATCTTTTTTTTTCTACGCAAGCGGTCTTCTCATTTACGATCGACATCTTATGAAGTCCTTTTTGAGCGAATTTTATTCTATGGAAAAATACAACATTTTTTAAAAGTCTTTGTTAATAATTTTCCGGCGATCCTAGGGTTGCTCAAGGATTCTTTCATACATTATGTTAGATATCACGGAAAATGCATTCTGGCAACAAAGGATACACCGCTTCTGATGAATAAATGGAAATATTATTTTGTTAATTTATGGCAATGTTATTTTTCCATATGGTTTCAACCGCAAAAGGTCAATATAAATCAATTATCTAAAGATAATTTAGAGTTTCTGGGTTATCTGTCAAGTTTGCGATTAAATCCTTTAGTGGTACGTAGTCAAATGCTAGAAAACTCATTTCTAATAGATAATGTTAGAATTAAATTGGATAGCAAAATTCCAATTTTTTATATTATTGGATCATTGGCTAAAGATAAATTTTGTAATGTATTAGGGCATCCCATTAGTAAAGCGACCTGGACGGATTCAT